AAATCCAAAGATGAAGAGAGAAACAAAAAATATCACTACTGTGTAAACGAAGAGTTTGAGAGTAAGCATTCTAAAATCTCCAAGATAATTTTTTTGAAAAAAAAAAATAGAATAGGTCCTATAATTTTCTACCGCATATCCTCTGTGAATACGAATAACCAAATTCGAAATAGAAAAGGAGTTTTCCGTTAAACAAAATAAAAATATTTTTTAGATCCGGAATTAGTTATTGCGGAGATCCTAATTAATACCTAATTAATATAAAAAGAATAATAAAAAAGAACAATACGGGGCTTTCACTCAAAAAAGGTTCAAAAATAAAAAAATAAAGCGTGGGAAGTCGGTTTTATTCCGACTAACCAAGAAGTTGAATTGAGGGGTTCGTACTCTAAAACATATATGATGTTATTAATTGTTAGAATTTATTATCAACTAAAGTAAAGCAGTAATTTTATCGTCGATTTTTAAATGAAATATCTTATCGAAAACTTACAGCAGCTTGCCAAACAAAAGCTAAGAGAAAAAATAGCAGAGGTATGACGGGCATAACATCTACGATTGGATTCAAAAAAGCATAGGCCTCGGGCAATTTTCCGAAGAAAAAGCTACTTGAATATGAAAAAAAGGCATAATGGCAGATCCCTATCAAACTATAAATATTAAGCATAGCAGACGTTTTGTTCTGTGAGATAATTCCATTTTGATTGAGTTATTTATATAATATTTATATAATATAAATAAAAGGAAAGGGTAAAATGAAGGGAGACAAAGAGTCCCTCTTTTCTTTAGAATCCGCCCAATCAAAAGTCCTCTAATTCTCAAAAGAGAATAGAAGAAATCATACTTTTCATACAATATCTTAATTGAATTCTATCTAATGATCAATAAATTAAGTTACATTCTATATTGACACGTATTAAAATGTTACTAACAAATTAATCGACTCTATACCTATTTATCTTGGAGTTGACAAAAAATCAATATTAATATTATTGATTATTCATGTCGAATAGAAATCTAAATGGGGCGTGGCCAAGTGGTAAGGCAACGGGTTTTGGTCCCGCTATTCGGAGGTTCGAATCCTTCCGTCCCAGAGTATATCCTTTATTCCTATTTGAAATGATTCCTTTTTGAAATGTTGGAGTTCCTCTCTATTTTTTTCGATCCCGCAGACGGGGTCTTCGAATTATTTTATGGTTTAAGTTTTTTTAACCTACCAAAAAAAGAGCAACTTAATTGGTACTTGTTTGGCTTTATCCCTAGGCAGAACATACGACTCGACCTTTTGGTTTCTGTTCCATTATTCCGGAGGAACAGATAGGAGTTAATCATTAAACGAAGGTATTAAACTACCTGCGCTTGCTCGAATCTCATTAATAAAAATTTAACTAAAAGAAAGGGTATATATGGAATTCGATATAAAAGACCTAGATGTATTTTTTTCAAACCAAACCAGAAGAATCTTATGGTAAAACTTCGTTTGAAACGGTGTGAGCAACGTGCGACTTGAAGGGCACGATCCGCTGTGTATTCCTTCTTATATTCGCCATCTTCTATTTCTATAGAAACGAAGGTGCTCTTGTCTCGACATCCGTTGGGATGATAAATAGTCCACGATGGAGCTCGAGTAGAAAGTTTTAATTTCTTTTTCGGAACAAGAATCTAGGGTTAATGGAAATCTAAAAGGGGGGTATGTTGCTACCATTTTGAAAGGATTCAAAAGCACCGAAGTAATGTCTAAACCCAATGATTTAAAACAAAGATAAAGGGTCTCAGAACAAGGAAACGCCTTTTTTTTTATTGTCGCAATAACTAATAACTGGGCCAGACTTAAGAATCAAAATAAATTTGATTCGAGACAAAGAAAAAAGGTGTAAAGACCACTCAATAAAAGAGATTGTCTAATTATTTTCCTTTGAGCTATTTGAGAGTTAGCTAACTTGAGTTATGAGTATAACAGGGTTTCCTTAGTAGAGTTTATTTATTAGAATTGTATACTTTCTAGAGTCTAATTCTATAGAGAGCCATAGATAAAATTTCGAATTAAATTCTTTGTTCTCGAGCCGTACGAAGAGAAAACTTCCTATACGTTTCTAGGGGGTATTCTTCATCTACACCTACCTCACTAAGTCGTCTATCGAATCGTTCCAATTGATGTTCGATCTCGAAGAGAAGGCAAAGATCTGCATAAAGTGGGTTTTTATGCTCTGATAGAGAAGCAAACTTATTTAAATATTCCTGTTATTCTCTATTTCCTTGAAAGAGGAGTTCAACCCACGGGAATGGTTCAGGATATTTTTATATTTTTACAAAGGGTCAGGGTTTTTACGCAGCTTTGTCCTAATCAAACGAGAGGCAATTAAGTAAAAAAGGGGGGTAGGACTTGTATATACCTATAAGTTAACCTTTACTTATTGTTTTTTCGTTAGAGTTCCCTCTTCATTCGGTTCGATTCGTAGATATTTATCATTGTTTTCATCGAATCTCATGTTCGATAATG